CGTACGTACGTCTCGTTGACTAAACGATCAGGTATACCACGCCACGTATCATCCCCTCTTTCCATAGAGGAGAGAGAAAGAAAAAGAAAAGATATAGTGATCGTGCCGTAAGACCTTGTTCCTTTCTACTTGACTAAGTAGTATTCCACTCGTGCAGTGGGTGTATGGGCTATAGCCCCCCCTGTCGCAATGGTGTGGGGCGTCAGAGGCTGTTCCCCCGTGGCCAACTCGAAGGGGCTGAAGTTCGACGCAGAGCTTTTTGGTTGTTAAGTTATAGCAGCACTGAGCAACATCCAACAACTCCAGTCCTTCTGGTTTGCACTAAAGTGGCTTAAGTAGCCCTCGAGGAGTCCGTTTATTCTCTCCGTCTGAGCTTTCAAAGATATACCGACCATAGGTATCTGACCATCAGATACCGACAGTCGTCTTCTAACATTACCGACATTTCGGGTTTTCATAATAAGATAAAAGCTCTTTTCATCATCAGAAAGAACCTGATTTCCGACCTCTTGCATTGCATTACCATAACAAAAAGAAAAAAAATCATTAAAAAAAAAGAGATTGCTCTTGTGACTCGGAATGAACCTTTGGAAAGGAATAACCATGGATTCCTATAGAGCATCCAGGAACAAGGAACAAGCAGATTCAATCGGACGACGAATTCTTGCGTGGTCCAAGGAAATCAAAGGTCCGCTTCCACTCATCTATATTGAATCTCTTAATATCAGAATAGCTTATATAGTCATGATTCAATTCATGAATTAGCCCACTATGAGTCTAGTGCATTAAAATATATATATTATTTTATTATATAATAAAATAATAAATAATTTATATAATTAATAATATAGTATATCATTCGTGTCTCTGTTACAACACGGCGAAACTAAATGGTTCGAATGAATAGAAAAAAAGAAGAATTTTTAGGCTGTATACCTGGGATTGTAGTTCAATCGGTCAGAGCACCGCCCTGTCAAGGCGGAAGCTGCGGGTTCGAGCCCCGTCAGTCCCGACGGATTCAATAAATACATCAATTCATCTCTCCATTTTCTGTGAAAAGGGGGACAGAAAGCAGAATTTCATTCCCAACGGGGGATCTTTTTTTTCTATCCTCGCATTTCTCATCAAACAAATAGGGGAATTTTCATTACTTCAACTAGTACCGGGAGAGAGACATATGTTGATTAGTACAATTATTGCCATATTCAGGATTCCAAGAGAGACTCGGTCTGGTTTTTCGACCCGATCCATTACATGGAATAGAGTACCATATGTTTCTTGGGAGCACATACACAAACCTTCCCTTCCTCTCCCCTTGGTCGAGCGTCTTCAAACCTCTTGTTTGTGTTCGTAGTCTTCTATCCCCTCTGGGATGCTCAGTCTTGCTTCTATCTTCGTCCATTCCCCTTAGGTACGAAAGAGTTTCGTACTTCAAGTCTGCCAATAAGGCAAATCTTACCAAATTGGGTGTATACTTCTATACAACTAGCGGAATTGTGCGTGTAGGAAGTTGGCTTAGCTCGCTTTGTAGCAACGGACCTAAGTAGCACTCAGCGATCTACGGGCTTGAAGGACCGCCCTATACCTTCGAGCTTGTCATGTGTGTACCGTACCGCTTGTTGCTCTTTTTCTTTGTAGCTACTTCTATGCGCGACTCTTTAGTTGTGTGAGTTCTGTATTTATGTCTTGCTTGAGTTGCATACCCCATCTATGCCTATGCAATAGGGAAGCAAGCACTTGCCCTATAAGCGAGGTTTGGGTTCTCTGGCCACTAAGCCCTTCCTTCGGGTCTACTCCAATACCCGCTTTCTTTTTGAGACGTACAAGCTTAAATTCAAGGGGGCGGCTATCTATTAAGTGGGGGTGGGTTTTATTAGAAGACCTACTTTCTTGGGATTGGGTCCCTAATCAAACTAAAGGGCGGAAAGCAGGAAATCTTACTTAGATCCGGGGATCTGATCCTTCAAATGAAGGGGTGCTTAACTCCACTTCGTTCACGAAATCCTCCCTACGGGCTGGGCTATCCTTTTATTCCTCTCGATTCTGAGTGAAAAGATATCGTGAAATACCCTATGAGTCTGATTTACTTGAACACTTAGATTATAGGATCTAGAGTGCCTAAAGTCAAACTATTGATAGGGTTGTTTGCAAAGAATGAGAATGAAAGACTGGCTTGCTTGAATGGAATGACTGCCGAAGCCACTCTAGGCGATTGGCTTGCTTCCGACTTCTTTGCTTGCGCATTTAGTATAACATTTTTCATACCGATTTTTTCTGTGCTTTATTAAGGTAATATCAAACTCTTTCTCTCCCCTACTGTGAGAAGTTTGGTTTCACTCCTTCCCTAATTTTATTCCCCAATGCTTAGCTTCACTTTAGCTCTGTGGCTCTAGCCGGAAAGGGACAAGGATCTAACTGAGTTCTAAATGGGGCCCCTTTGTTTGAATTCTTCCACTGGCCATTTGAAAGATGAATCTCTACCTTTTAGGTGCCTAGCCAGCCTTAGTGGATTCCTCCTTCTAAGAGGGAAAGTTCTAAGGCCGATAATGCCGCATCCACAGGAGAAGCATTCATTTACCTTTCAAAGAGCCTTTATCCCGCAGCATCTTAAGTATGCTACAAAGAAGCATGAAAGGGCTATGCGCAATCAAGACATTCAATAGCAAGCGCCATCAACAGACATGGAAAAAGAGCTCTTTCACAAGAAAGCTGGACTTGGTGGGTCAAACCTCCCGAAGGTAAGCCATAAAAAGGGGCTAAGCGGGTATTCACTCCTCCCTTGCCAACAGCTCGAGGCCTATTTTCCACGAAGTCGGATCTGGCATGAGCTCCAAAGATAGATTGAAAGCTAAAAGGGCTCTTTCTTCCATTACTTGTTCGTTTTCTAGAATTCAGAAGTAGTCTTCTCGGTGACTAAAGACTAATAAAATGGGAAGATGAGGGTCGATGGTTTTGAGCTCGACCAAGGGGAGAGGAAGGAAAGGACATCAAGTCATAAACAGCTTGAAGGGGACAAGTCTCAGAGCTGATACTGATAGTCTATTCCCACGGTCAGGACTCCTTTCAAGTCCAAGTGTCACAACCGATTCCGGAATGAAACCTACTTCTTCATCTTCCTCTTGGAGATCTAACTTGTGGCCTCCCAATTCTACTAGGGCTTTCCCGCCAGACGAGTCAAAGAGATAACCTACATACTTCCCTACCATACCTCCTTGCCCGAACATAAGACCTGTCGAAGACGAGCTACTATCCCTTCTTTTGTCAGACGGAAAGGCATCTCCCAGCGTTCCGGTTTACTTTCTTCTAACTCCCTGCCCCGATTCTCCTAGTTTGCTTCCCAGTGAATGTGAATCTTATGCAATTTCCCGCGCAGTCCCTCCTAGCATGCCGTCGTCTCTTTCTATCCCTGCTTTATTAGGCCTTCTTCCATATCCCTTCTTTCTTGGGAACTACTATTCCTGGGCCAGTGAGTGGAAGAATTTAGAGCTAGCGCACCTGACTCAGAGAGAAGGAGAAGAGATCTCAGAGCAGGTCTTGGGGCTAAGGCTCGATGTAATTGAGCTCAAGGACTTACTGGTTTAGGTAAATATCTCATGCCTTCCCCGACTCGAGAGGTTCTTTTTGGAGGAGAAAGTATGCGCTTTTCAAAAGTCAGAAGAAATGCACCGGGAAATAAATATATATATATTTATATATATAATATAACCGGCTGGTTGCTTTTTATGCAAAAAAAAAAGACAAAACGGGATTGGATTTCCACTCATAAAGAAGGTTTGAAGACGCTCGACCAGAAGGAAAGGTCTTTGACAGGGTTGTATTTTTGGTTGAAATGGGATGGTGTTCAAACTCCCGAAATGCAGTCTAGGCAGCGGGCCCTCCCCTTTCTGACTGGACTGACTCGGGGAAGGGTCAATCTCCTCCGGAGCATGCTTCACAGCCACTCATTCGTCCTAACCAAATAGTAGAATCTCTCTCTCAGCAATTCTTTTCTCCGCTAATCACCCCTTCCCAACCAGCCCGCCCGTTCCTAGTGGTTTATTGGCTAATTATGCTAATTCAAAGGGGTTAATCTGGTTCGAAGTTGTCGGAACGAATCGTTTGCTTTATCGAAAAAAGCTTTATTAGGGGGTCTTGGTGGGCCCCCCTTTTCAACCATTACAGCTGGCGTCGACCAGCTTTGCGATACGGACGGACACCAAGAAGAACGCAGGCAGCGGAAATGCAAAAGAAAAGAGCAAAGATTCCCGACCTAGGGCATGTTATTGACTCAACCACAAATCTGTTGAATGAAGGTAGCTTGCTTACTCTCAGCCACTAGTTAGACGGAAATCCCTTGACTTCGCTTATGTCCTTATGTAGTAAAGAAAGTGAGGCGGGCTAAGATTCCATTCGAAGTAAGGGTCGATGGTTTTGACGATGTTGCACCATCTTCAACTCTTATCGAGATCCGGAGTTTTTCGAGAAAAGGTCCCATCCTTCAATATCATGATTGGGTCGACCAGGCCAGATCATGAGTGAATAGAAAATCGAAAATGTACATAGCTGTTCCAGCTGAAATACTTGGAATAATTCTACCACTTCTACTAGGAGTAGCCTTTTTAGTGCTAGCTGAACGTAAAGTAATGGCTTTTGTGCAACGTCGAAAGGGTCCTGATGTAGTGGGATCGTTTGGATTGTTACAACCTCTAGCAGATGGTTTGAAATTGATTCTAAAAGAACCTATTTCACCAAGTAGTGCTAATTTCTCCCTTTTTAGAATGGCTCCAGTGACTACATTTATGTTAAGTCTGGTCGCTTGGGCCGTTGTACCTTTTGATTATGGTATGGTATTGTCAGATCCGAACATAGGGCTACTTTATTTGTTTGCCATATCTTCGCTAGGTGTTTATGGAATTATTATAGCAGGTTGGTCTAGTAATTAGGGGGCGGCCGTTCGGTCGCCTATGATACTAGGATCAATAGGTCCAAAATGGGTTTGTGCCGCAGGTGTTGAACGATATACTCTACACAGGTGTGGGCTTACAGGGCTAGGGCTCATAAACCCTTTCTTTCATTCATCAATAGGGCCCTGGTCGGTCACTTTTCTGGGCCGGGGAAGTCATAAAAAAGAGATCTTTCTCTTCGCACCTCAGATCAAGAGGAAGGGTTGCTTGTCAAGCTGGTCTATAATATAATTAAAAAAAAGATATAATATAAATAAAAAGATTCGCTTTTAACCGGCTTTTCTTCTTTGTCAACGCTACTAAGGACCTATAGGTTTGCCTACTTTGACTTATGAAAGATAATGAGAATGGGTTATTCAAACAAAAAGGAAAAGGCCCTACTTAGGTTTCGCAAGCCTTTGTCATTGTCAGTCAACTAAGTAGGGCCTGAGGCCCCCTTCGAATCCGTAAATCTGAGGAGCATGCCGCAACAAAAGGATGGTCCCCTATGCATTTCATTTTTTCCGAAAGGGAAAAAAAAAGTACCCCCCATCATAGTGAACCTCTCCTTGTGATCGGGATGAGATAGATGCCTCCCGGCCGGGGGGCGGATCGAATCGGAGTTTCCTTAGGTAACCACCGACCTACAGTTATCCTTAAACTTCCGTGCTTGGTGGAGAAGAAGCGAACAAAGGTACGCTCGCTTGCTGTCTTGTTCTCTGTCGCGAACTGGGATTGCTCGCCAGCTAGGTCAGATTGGAGCAAGATTAAAAGAGAATATATTACCCTAATTCGGGGACAAGGGGCGGAACGACCTCTCGATCTACTTACTGCAGCCCAGGAATGAATAAAAACGTCGTCTAGGCCTTCCCTCTTGCTCCGATCTCCCCTACGCCTAGGACGTTGTCTGGGCCAAGAGCCATAGTTAGTTGCTGTTTCCATTTGGTTGTTTCTTTCTCGTTGTTGATACCGGCAAGACCCAACCAGATGATGTCTGCTGGTTGGTAGTGAGAGGACTCTTAGTACCTGCATACCCAAAAGGGGGGCGCTGGTTAAAAAACAATCATTTGATTTTCTTTCTTGCTTTCCCTTAGCAGCGGGAAAGGAGTCTATCTATCTGCCTAGCTTTGGTAGATTTCCTCCAACGCAATCCACAGAAATTCCACGAATCCCTTGGTGGATAAGTCCGACGACTCAGCAGCAGTGCGGAATTTAGTTTCTCGTCTGGTGGATCTGATCTATAGTTAGGGGGCAATACATACCAAAAGGTTTGAAGAAGGAACGCGCATAAGAGTATATAACAACCCACCCTTCTGCATAACCTATTCACATTAGTGAAGCGGCTGGATGCATAAGGGAAGTGCACCTTTGTGAGATGAGACCTTAGTCGGGATGCATAGGGGAGTCAACCTACGAGCACGGAAGAGCGTGGTACCGCTGCCCCTCTCTAAGTAAAGGTAAGATTCTTAGCCCTGTTGATGACTCCATCTAAAATACAATAGGGACAGCCGGAACCCTTTCGCTCCTCTCCTTTCAGTCGAGCTGCTTCGCTCCTTTTATTTTAAGATAATCTCTCTTTATTCATCAATCGATGCCTACCCTATGGATGGTTTCATAGCTTCTGTCAGGTCAGGAGTGAACGAAGGAAAGGACTCCCCGTAGGCGCAAGGGTTCTTTCTTATTGATTCATGCGCATCTACTTCTTCTTTGCCTTAGGTCAATCAGGTTAATCCCTCTCGCCAAGACTAGTTCTTCATATCCGAGTGATTCTATAAAAAAATATGGTATATAAAGTGAAAAAATATGGTCTATTTCTTGATTCTTTCTTTCTTTTTTAATTGATGAGGAAAATACCATATCGCAAGATGTGGGGCGAGCTTGAGCTTGAGAAGGAAAGATGGAAGAACCTTCGCTGCTCAAGCGAATAGCGATCGGTAGAGAGAGATTTTTAGAAGTGCGAAAGCATTCACTCTCAAAAGATCAGACTTTTTTGAAATTAAAGCGGCTCAAAACCATCGACCCTTGACTCGATCTTGAATTGAATTATGAATCGCCCCCTACTTCGTTCCATTATGTTTTCTTTACTAATTCTTTTGACCTTGATCGCTTGTTCCTATTCTTTCTTTATCTTTATTGGTCAAGATGACTTCTTTGGTAGCCTGCTTTCTAAGGTGGGAATCTCTTTGGGGAAAAGAGTTCTCTCTTTCTCTTTCAGTAGATGTTTGGGATGGGAAGGGGGCCTCCTTGCCATTTTGATTGTTCCCCTTTTTTGTATGGAAGGGGGTCTCTCCGGTACAACTTCTGGAGCGGAAAGTGCAAAAGCCTCTGAGCATGAAAAAGAGGCTGGCGTAGGCGAGCAAGTATCCGTGGAGGCCCAACCTCAAGGAGAAGGCTCGTCCAATTTCGAGGCGGGGCCCTCTTCGAGAAACGAGGAATTGGATCTCAATATTTCATCACATCCCCGTAAAGCTACCAAAGAGCTTTTCAATGACCTGCTTCAGGCCGACCGAAGGCTGGATGAGCTCATGGGCAAAGCACCCTCATTACGAAATGCTCAGGATCTCGATGCCTGGGGACG